AATTTTAAATTTAAATAAATTAAATATTAGTTAAATTATTATTATTATTCATTTAATTTAATTTATGATTTTATTTATTAGTATAGAATTTTGTATATATAGTTTTTTATTTTTAAAAATTATTGTTTATTAAATATTTATATATATATATATAGTATATATATATATATTTATATATATATAATAATATTTATATATATAAATATATTTATATATATATATATAAATATAKAAAATTAAATTATTATATATTTATATATTATTAATAAWTAWATATATATATATATWTATATATATATATATATATATATWTATATATATATATATATATATATATATMTYYCTTATTCATATATATAAATATGTTATTATTATTATTAGTATAAATTTTATATATAAATATGTTTAATTATTTATTTATAAATTATATATATATATAAAAAAAAAAAAAAAAAAAAAAWATTAATAATAAAATAATGAAAGAGTTTTTTTTTAATTTAATTATTTAAATTTATACTAATATAAAAAATTATATATTACAATATATGAATAATAAATTAAAAATTAGTATAAATTAATTTATTAAATAAATTATATTATGGTTTTGAAATTAATTGTATTAATGACATTATATATAAAACATAAAATTATTAAAAATAAAAGATTTTATTTAATATATAATTCTGAAACAATGAATGAAAGTTTTATTCGGAAATTAATTCTAGTAAAGATAAATATGAGTGCCAGCAATAGCGGTTAAACTCGATTTATAAATTAATTAATTCTAGTAAAATTTATATTAAAAATAGTAAATTATAATTAAATATATTAGATTTGGAGTGAAATTTAGAATTAATCATTAATAATTATAATTTATAATGGTAGAAATTAAAAAATTTAGTAAAAAACTAGGATTAGATACCCTACTATAAAAAGATAAGGAAAATTATTAAGCTATTAAATGTTGAACCATTAAAATTAAATAATATGGCGGCTTTTTATATCTAATTAGAGAAACTTGTCGATTAATTTGATAGTCCACGATAAGAAATACTTGAGTTTAGATTTATGTATTGTTGTTTTAATTAGCTTGAATTAATTTGAGTTAGAGATATTTTATAGAATAATAATTCAAATCAAAATGTAGTATATTCAAGATTTAGATGAGTTTCAATAAATTTAATTTTTGGAATATTTATTTTAATATAAATATGAAAGAGAATTTAAAAGTAAATTAAAGTAATTTCTTTAATTGAAGATAGTTTTAAAAAGTGTACAAATCGCCCGTCAATTTCATTTAAAAATTGAAATAAGTCGTAACATAGTAAAAGTACTGGAAAGTGTTTTTAGATTTTAAAATTTTAGTTTAAGTAAAACATTTCTTTTACATTGAAAAGATTAAAATAATTGTTTAAAATTTTAAATTAATATATTTAATTTTTGTATTTGTATTTGAGATTAATGTTATAATTTTTAAAAGTTTAAAAAAAAAGAATGTTAAATTAACTATTTTAGAAATAATTAATTAAATTTATAATTTAAAGTAATGTGAATGAATATTTTAAAATAAAAAAAAGTAGAATTTATTTTGTACCTTTTGTATCAGGGTTGATTAAAATTTATTTAATAAATTTAAATATCTCGAAAATAAATGAGCTAAATTTATAAAATTTTTTTTGTTACATTAAAATTATAAATATAGATTTAGAGATTAAATGTCATTCGAATTTATTGATATCTAGTTTTTTTAGAAATAAATTTAATTTAGATATAAAATTTTTAATACATTAAAATTTATTTATTAGTATTAATTTTTATATTAAAAATTTATGGGATAAACTATAAATTTATTAATAAAAATTTTTAAATTTTATTATAGTATTATGAAAATAATATTTTTTATTAATATAAAAAATTTAATAATTTAGTTTATTAATTTTAAAAATTTAAGTTTTAAGTTTTATTTATTCTATAAAAGTATATATTTTAATTTAAGAAATATAGAAATAATGATTGAATTAGTAATAAAAGTGTATTTATTAATATATAAATTATTTGTATATATATAATTTAAAGGAACTCGGCAAATTGATTATTCACCTGTTTAACAAAAACATGGCCTATTGAATTTAATTTTAGGTCGATCTGCTCCATGAAATTAATTTAAATAGCTGCAGTATATTGACTGTACAAAGGTAGCATAATAAATTGTCTTTTAATTGAAGAATTGAATGAATGAATTGATGAAATAACAACTGTCTCTATATTATTTAATGAATTTAAATTTTTAGTTAAAATTCTGAAATTTAATTATGGGACGATAAGACCCTATAGAATTTTATTTAATATAATTATTTATTTAAATTATTTGTGAATATATAATTAATTTAAATTTGATTGGGAGGATTGGTAAATAAAAATAACTTTATCTAAAAATTAATTTTGATGAAAAGATTTTTTTTTGACTTATAATTTATGATTAAAAGAATAAATTACCTTAGGGATAACAGCGTAATATCTTTTGATAGACCACATTGATAAAGATGTTTGCGACCTCGATGTTGAATTAAGAGAAAAGTTAAACGCAGGAGTTTAAAATTTTAAGTCTGTTCGACTTTTAAAATCTTACATGATTTGAGTTCAAATCGACGTAAGTCAGATTGGTTTCTATCTATAATAAAATTAAAATTATTTGTACGAAAGGACTTTAATTTTTAAATTATTTATTTAAATAATTAATAAATATAAATTTGATTATTTTAGCATAAAAGTGCATTAAATTTAGGATTTAATAATATTAATATTTAGATTAATAAATAATAATTTGAATTTTGATTAATTTATTAATTTTAATAGTTATAGTATTAGTTAGGGTTGCATTTTTAACTTTATTAGAACGAAAAATTTTAGGTTATATTCAAGATCGGAAAGGCCCAAATAAAATTCTTTTATTTGGATTATTTCAACCTTTTAGTGATGCATTAAAATTATTATCTAAAGAATGATATTTTTTTAATTATTCTAATCTTTATATTTATAGACCAATAATAATATTTTTTTTGTCATTAATTATGTGGATTTTATATCCTTGAATTAGATGTATATATAATTTAGAGTTTAGAATTTTATATATATTATTAGTTTTAGGATTAAGTGTTTATCCTGTTTTATTTGTTGGATGAATTTCTAATTGTAATTATGCTATTTTAGGTTCAATACGTTTAGTTTCAACAATAATTTCATTTGAAATTAATTTATTTTTTTTAGTTTTTAGATTAATATTGTTAATTGAAAGATTTTCATTTAATGATTTAATTAATTATCAGAAAATAATTAAATTTGTAATTTTATTATATCCATTATATTTAATGATATTAACAAGAATATTAATTGAACTTAATCGAACACCATTTGATTTAATTGAGGGAGAATCTGAATTAGTTTCAGGGTTTAATATTGAGTATCATAGAAGAATATTTGTATTAATTTTTTTATCTGAATATATGAATATTATGTTTATAAGAATAATTTTGTCAGTAATATTTTTTGGTTTTAATTATTGATCATTTAAATTTATTTTAATTTATTTATTTCATATTTGTCTAATTATTTGAATTCGAGGAATTTTACCACGAATTCGGTATGATAAATTAATATATATATGTTGAACAGAGATATTAATATTAGTTATAATTTATCTAATATATTTATATTTTATTAAAGAAATTATTTTATAAGTAAGTATAAATAAAGTTAATAGAAAATTTTATTTCTATATTATATTTTCAAAATATATACTTATTCAAGTTCATTAACTTAATTAAGATTAGATTCTAAGTTTATTTTATGATTTTCAAATTAAGTTTTCTCATAATTTTCTTAAGTAAAAAGATAAAAAGAAATAAAGGAAATATGTGGAAGTGAAAAATATATTAATATAAATAAATGGGTATTCAATTAATTGTTTTCCTAATCAAGTTAGTATAATAAAATTATTAATAAATATTCAATAATAAATTTTATTGAATAGATTAAATTTATTATTTATTAGTTTGTTATTATATAAGATAGTAATATATAAAATTAAAATTGATATAACTAATCCGATAACTCCACCAAGTTTATTTGGAATTGCTCGTAAAATTGAGTAAGCAAATAAGAAATATCATTCTGGTTTAATATGAGTTGGTGTATTTATTGGATTAGCAATTTTAAAATTATCAGGATCACCTAAATAATATGGATATTGGAAATTAATTATTATAAAAATAAACAGAATAATATAAAATCCTAATAAATCTTTAATAGAAAAATAAGGATGAAATGAGATTTTATAATTATTGTAATTTGATCCTAAAGGATTTGATGATCCAGTTAAATGTAATGCAAATAAATGAAGAATTACTATAAATAAGATTACTAAAGGAAGAATAAAATGTAGAGAAAAAAATCGATTTAATGTTGCATTATTAATTGAAAATCCACCCCAAATTCATAAAACAATTGTATCACCAATGTATGGAATAGCTGATAATAAATTTGTAATTACTGTTGCTCCTCAATAAGATATTTGACCTCATGGTAAAACATATCCTATAAATGCAGCAGCTATTGAAATTAATAAAATTAAAATTCCAATTCCTCATACACTTGATAATTTATATGAACAATAAAATATATTTCGACTAATATGAATATATATTATTATAAAATAGAAAGAAGCTCCATTTATATGAATTAAACGAAATAGTCATCCTGAATTTATATCTTTTATAATATTAGTAATTGATCAAAATGCAATATCAATATTTGGGCAATAATGTATTGATAAAATAAATCCTGAGACAATTTGAATTATTAAAAAAATTCCTAAAATTGAACCAAAATTTCACATGTAATTAATATTTATTGGTGTTGGTAAATAAATTGTTGATATAATTATTTTTAAAAATTCATTTGAATTAAAAAAATTTTGATATTTTTTCATTATATTAAATAAATAAATTATTTTTTTTTACGTAAAGTTTTTTTTTCAATATATGTTATTTTTGTTATTAAAAATAATGTTAAAATTAATATAAAAATTATTATTAAAAATAGAATGTAGTTTATTTCTTCATATAGATTTCCAATGTCTAAATTTTTAATTGATATTTCACATAATTTTCTGTCTTTTATTATATAATCTGATAGTTTAAATGATAAAATAGAAATAGTAATGATTCTATAAATTAAATTAGCCTTAAATTTTAATGGTTCATTTATTAATGAAACAAAATAAGAAAATATAATTAATATTCCTCTTAAAAAAACAATTAATGTTATTATAATTAATAATGAATTTAATGAATTAGATATAAATAATGCAATAGCTAAATAAATTGAGTAAAAAATTAGATAAATTAATATAATTGTTGGATTTTTATAAATTAAATTAATATAAACAGCTATAACTAAGGAAATAATTATTGATATTATTGTTTTTGAAATAAATAAGATTAATGTTATAATTAATTTATTTAAATTCATTTTAAATTTAATTATTTTCAAAAAATAGTTTAATTTAAAATGATAATTTTGGGAATTATCGATATTTATATATTTATATTTATAAATTTTTTTGAAATTTTAAATAAATTTAGCTAAAATAAATTAATTTATATTTTTAATTTACAAAATTAATGTTTTTGTTTAAACTATTTAGCTTTGAAATTTAAATATTAAAATTTATTAAATTAATATTTATTATGGTTTTACTGTTTTTTATTTTTTTATTATATTATAATGTAAATTTTCTAAGATTTTTAATTTTAATTGAATTTATAGTTATTACAGTTTTATTTTTCATTATTGATAATGAAATTAATACTTGATTATTTTTAATTTTTCTTGTATTTTCTGTTTGTGAATTGGTTTTAGGATTATCATTATTGGTAAGAATAAATTATGAATTAGGGCATCAAAAATTAAATATAATAGATTTAATTTATTAAATATATTTTATTTTATATAATGATTGTTTTTATATTCATATATTTATTAGCTTTATTTATAAAAAAAGTTTCTAATTTAAATGTAATTATTGGAAATTTAATTATAATTATTTTATTATTAAATTTATCAAGTTTTAATTGAATTGAATGAATTAATATTTTTTGTAATTTAAGATTTAATAATTATTCATATGGATTAATAATATTAACTATATGAGTATTTGGATTAATTTTTATATCATTAAATATGGGTATGAATTGTTTATTAATAAATTTATTATTAATAATTTCATTAATACTAGTATTTATATCTATGAATTTATTAGTATTTTATTTATTTTATGAATTTGGATTATTATTAATTTTTTATATAGTTGTAAAATGAGGATATAGAGAAAATCGTTGATTATCAGGATTTTATTTAATATTTTATACAATGATTTTTTCATTACCAATATTATATATTATTTATTATATTTATTGATCAAGATCAAGATTAAATTTTATATTAATAGAAATAATAAATTTAAAATTAAATTTTATGATATTTATTTATTTATTAATATCATTTTTAGTTAAAATTCCAATTTATTTATTTCATGGGTGATTACTTAAAGCTCATGTTGAAGCTCCATATTATGGTTCAATAATTTTAGCTTCAATTATATTAAAATTAGGTGGTTATGGAATGTTACGTTTAATATTTATTTATAAAAATGAATTTATATTTTTTCAAAAAATAATTATTGTAATTAATTCATTTGGAATTTTAATTTTAAGATTAATATGTTTATCACAGTTTGATATAAAATCAATTATTGCTATTTCTTCAATTGTTCATATAGGAATTATAATTATAAGAATAATAACTTTTTTTGATATTAGTATTATAGGTGGATATTTAATAATAATTTCTCATGGATTAAGATCTTCAGGTTTATTTTTTTTAGTTAATGTTATTTATAGTCAAACTAATAGACGGTTAATATTTGTAAATAAAGGTATAATTAATTTTATACCGAGAATATCATTATTATGATTTATATTATGTTCATCAAATATGGGATCACCAATTTCTTTAAATTTAATTAGTGAAGTTATATTAATTATTGGATTAGTTTCTTGATTAAAGTTTTTAATGTTAATTTTAATTTTATATTGTTTATTTAGTTTTATCTATTCAATTTATTTATTTATATTTATCAATCATGGAAAGATTTTTTTAGTATTTAAAATTAAAAATGGATTATTAATTGAATATTTTATTTTATTAATACATTGAATTCCTTTGAATTTAATGTTTTTAAAATTATATTTTATTTAATAAAATTAATTTAATTTTATTTAAATAGTTTAAAAAAAATATTGATTTGTGGAATCAATGATATAAATTTAATTTATTTTAAATTATTATAAAAATATTAATTTGTGGAATTTTGTTATTTAAATTTAGAATTTTAGTTATATTATTTAGATTATATTTTTTATATCTGAATAAATTTATAATTTTTGAATGAAATATTTTTAGATTTAATTCAATAAAATTTAATTTTTTACTTTTAGTTGATTATAAGTCTTTAATATTTGTTTTTTTAGTAAGAATAATTTTTTCAATAATTATTATTTATAGAATTAGATATATAGATTTAAGAGACTTAAAAATAAATCGATTTTTTTATTTAATAATTTTATTTTTGATTTCAATATATATATTAATTTTAAGACCAAATATATTATCAATTATTTTAGGATGAGATGGATTAGGATTAATTTCTTATTGTTTAGTTATTTATTATATAAAAATAAAAGCTTTTACTTCAGGAATAGTTACTATTCTTTTAAATCGATTAGGAGATATTGGGTTATTATTAATTATAGGTTTAATAACATTATTTGGAAGGTGAAATTTATTATTATATAATATAAATGAATTAATAATGATTTTTTTATTATTAATAGCTTTTACAAAAAGAGCCCAAATTCCTTTTTCAACATGACTGCCAATAGCAATAATAGCTCCAACACCTGTTTCTTCTTTAGTTCATTCATCAACATTAGTAACAGCAGGAATTTATTTATTAATTCGATATGTTGATTTATTAGAATTTAATTTTAAATGTTTAATTATATTAATTTCAAGATTAACTATATTATTTGCTGGTTTAGTAGCAAATTTTGAATTGGATATAAAAAAAATTGTTGCTTATTCAACTTTAAGACAATTAGGATTTATAATAAGAATATTATCAATTGGTTCAACTGAATTAGTATTTTTACATTTATTTATTCATGCAATATTTAAATCATTAATATTTATATGTGTTGGTAGATATATGCATTATATAAATAGCAATCAAGATATTCGAATTTATTATGGAATATATTATATTTATCCTTTAAAAAGAATAATTTTAATTTTTTCAATTTTAAGATTATGTGGATTTCCTTTTTTAGTTGGTTATTATTCTAAAGATTTAATTATTGAATATTTTTTTATTAGGAAAATGGTTTATTTTTCAGTAGTAAATTTAATTATTGGAACTATTTTTACAGTTTCTTATTCATTTCGAATAATTTTAGTTTTAACAAGGAAATATTTAATAATAAATGTTATTTATTTAAAAGAAGATAAAATTATAGCAATTTCTATGACAATAATAATATTATTAAGATTATTTTATAGGAAATTAATTTTTAATTCAATAAATTTTAATTTAGTAAGGATTAATATATTATTAGTGTATAAATTATTAGTTTTTAAAATAATAATTTTAGGTATAATTATAGGATTTAATTTTTATAAATTTATTTTATTTGAAAATAAGATTGGTTTATTTTTAATATCATTTTTATTTATAAATATAATTTATAAATTTATTTATAAAAAAGTTATTACAATAATATTTGATTATGAGTTATATATTGAAAAGTCAATTATTGAAATGTTATCAAGGAAATTTACATTATTAACATTAAGGATTTATAGGTTAAAGATTCCAAGGTTAAGAATTAGTGTATTTTTTACTTTTAGAGTTTATACAATTTATTTATTAGTTTTTATATTAAGATTAAATTAATAAATTATTTAAATAGCTTATATGAGTAGAGCATAATATTGAAAATATTAAGGAAAATTTTTTAATTTTTTAAATAAATTTATTATAAAATTTTTAGTTAGAATAAATTTATTCATATGATTTATTAACAATAAATTGCTAATTATTTAGCTTTAACTAAATGGTTTTAAATTAAATTATATAAGAAGTAATTATTTACATTTAATTTCGGCTTAAAAATTGATTTATTATAAATCCTTATATTAATTTAAATTATTAATTAAATAATTAAAATATTCAATTTAAATAATTATTTATTCATTCAAATATTAATGTTAAGATTAAAAGAATAAGAAATAAGGAAATTAATGAAAATGAAAGTAAAGTTCTATAAGATTTTATGTAGAGGATAATTGGTATAAATAAGATAATTTCAACATCAAAAATTAAAAATATTATTGTAATTAAAAAAAAAGGTAATGAAAAAGGTAAATTTGCTTTAGTAATTGGATTAAATCCACATTCAAATGGAGATCTTTTTTCATAATCTTTTTTTTTAATTATTGAAATAGCTTTATTTAAAGTTAAAAGAATTGAGGAGATTAAAATTACAATAATAGAATAAATAAAAATATATTTAATTATATATATTAAATTTTATTAAATTTTTTAATTGGAAATTAAATGTAATAATTTATACTATATATATATATATATATATATATATAAATGAAATATATTTAAAGTTTTTGTCTAATTTATTAAAATAATATTAATATTAAATTAATAAATAAATAAATGAATATAAAAATAATCAAATTACATCTACAAAATGTCAATATCAAATTGCTATTTCATAATTTATATTATGTATATTTGAGAAATGAATCTTTGATATTCGTAAAATTGACATAGAAAGGAAAATTACTCCAATTAGTACATGAAGTCCATGAAATCCTGTAGCTATATAAAAAATTGATCCATAAACTCTATCATTAAAACAAAAATATGAATTTACATATTCAATTAATTGAATAATTATAAAATATGTTCCTAAAATAATTGTAAAAAGTAAATATAATTTAGATAGTTTTAAATTATTAGTAATTATATAATAATGTCTAACAGTAATTGCAATTCCTGATGAAACTAAAATAAAAGAATTTAATAAAGGAATTTCTATTGGATCAAAAAATTTAATATCTTTAGGTGGTCATAATATATCAATTTCAATATTTGGAGATACTGATGAATGAAAAAAAGCTCAAAAAAAGGAGATAAAAAATATTAATTCTGAAATAATAAATAAAACTATTCTAAATTTTAAAAAATTAATTACATAAAGTGTATGTAAACCTTGAAATGTTCTTTCTCGAATAATATCTCGAAATCAAAGTATTATAATTATTATTGTATTAGTAAAATTAAGAATTAAAAGTAAAATATTTGATCTATAAATTCAAATTGCTATTCTAACTAATGAATTTATTAATCTAAATGATAGAATAATTGGTCAAGGTCTATTTGTAACTATGTGAAATGGAAAATTTTTTTTCATTTTATTTATTTTATTTATATTAATAATTTAAATTATTAATTAATTAGATTCAGAAAAATAAAGAATTAATAAAATTGAAAATACATAACTTTGAATAATTGATATAAAAATTTCTAGAGTTAATAGTATATTTTGAATTAATAAATTAATTGGTAAAATTGAAATAAAATTTCTAATAAAAATTCCTAACAATGTTAAAATTAAATGTCCAGAAATTAAATTTGCTGATAATCGAATTGATAATGTTCATGGTCGAATAATTAATCTAATTAATTCAATGATTACTATAAAATTTATTAAAAAAATTGGAGAATTTAAAGGAACTAAATGTCTAAGAAAAGCAATATAATTATTATAAATTAAGTAAATTAAAAATCTAAATCATAAGGTTAATGATAAAGATATGTTTAATAATAAATGTCTTGTTAATGTAAAAATATAAGGTATTAATCTAAAAATATTAACAATTATAATATAAATTATTAATCTAATAAAAATAATAATATTAGATTGATATTTTGATTTTGTAATAATCTTAAATTCATTATATATAAAATTTAATAGTAATCTAATAGTAAATAAAATTCGTGATGGAATTAATCAATAAATTCTTGGGAAAGTAAAAATTGGTAGGAATATAAATATTCAATTTAAAGATAAATAAAAATTTGAAGAAGGATCAAATATTTCAAATAAATTTATCAAAGTCAATTTCATTTTTTCAGCTGTATTTTTTTTTTTTCTTCAATTTTTTTGAAATTGATTTTAATTAAGAATGAATTTAAAAGTATGATGAATAAATTAAAAATTATCAAGTATGAAAAATAAATTATGAATCATTTTATAGGTATTATTTGGGGGATTAAACTCCATTAGAAGTATTTTAATGAATACTATATTTGATTTAAAAGATCAACTCTTTAAATTCAGACATCTAATGAAATTTTAAAAAATAATTTAAAATAAATTTATTTTAGTTTGACAAACTAATGTTATTAATTAACTAATTTTTTAGTTATTTTGTTTATTAACTCAATTTAAGAAATATTTAAATGATGTTGATTCAATTATAATTGGTATAAATCTATGATTTATACCACAAATTTCTGAACATTGACCAAAGAAAATTCCAGGTCGTTTTCTAATTAAATTTAATTGATTAATACGTCCTGGAACTGCATCAACTTTAATTCCTAAAGATGGAACAGTTCATGAATGAATTACATCTGTAGAAGTTGTAATTAATCGTAATGGAATATTTATAGGGATAATTATTCGATTATCAGTTTCTAATAATCGAAATTGATTTAAATTTCTATAATTTAATATATAAGAATCAAATTCAATATTATTAAATTCTGGATATTCATAAGATCAATATCATTGATGACCAATTGATTTAATAGAAAAAAATGGATTTACAATTTCATCAATTAAATATAAAATTTTTAATGATGGAAAACAAATAATTAATAAAATAATAATTGGGATAACTGTTCAAATAATTTCAATATTATGATTTTTTAATAAGAATAAATTTGAAAATTTATTTAAAAAAAGATCTGAAATAATGTAAACTGTTAAAGTTGAAATTATAATAATAATTATTATTACTATATTATGAAATGAGATTAAATTATCAGCATAATACGAATTTGATTCTTGAAATATAAATATAAATCATGTGGAAATTTTAATAATAAATTTAAATTATTAATTTTATAATAAAAGTAAATTAAAAACTTTATATTTGAATCTTAAATTCAATGCACTATTCTGCCATATTAAAATTTAATTAAAATTGATTTTGTATTTAAATTTTTAATTAATAATGGAATTTCTAAATGTGAATGATCTAATGGAGGATAAAAATTTAATCATTCAAGTGATGATTGATTAAATTTAAATAATATTATTCGTTTTGAGATTAATCTTTCTAGAATAATAAAAATTAAAAAGATAATTCTATTTAATGAAATTATTGATCCTAAAGATGAAATTGAATTTCAGCAATAATAAGAGTCTGGATAATCTGAATATCGTCGGGGTATAGATATTAAACCTAAGAAATGTTGAGGAAAAAATGTTAAATTTACACCAATAAATATTATAATAAATTGAATTTTTAATCATTTAACATTAAGAAGAAGACCTGTAATTAATGGATATCAATGAATAAATCTTGAAATAATAGCAAATACTGCTCCTATTGATAATACATAATGAAAATGACCAACTACATAATATGTATCATGAAGAATAATATCAATAGATGAATTTGAAAGTATAATTCCTGTTAATCCACCAATTGTAAATAATATAATAAAACCTAATGATCATAAAACTGAAATATTTAATTTTAATTTTGATCCATGATATGTAGCTAATCATCTAAATACTTTAATTCCTGTTGGAACAGCAATAATCATTGTTGCTGAAGTGAAATAAGCTCGTGTATCAACATCTAATCCTACAGTAAATATATGATGAGCTCAAACAATAAATCCTAAAAATCCAATACCTAATATTGCATAAATTATTCCAAGATTTCCAAAAATTTCTTTTTTTCCTCTTTCATTTATTACAATATGAGAGATTAATCCAAATCCTGGTAGAATTAAAATATAAACTTCAGGATGACCAAAAAATCAAAATAAGTGTTGATATAAAATTGGATCTCCACCTCCTATTGGATCAAAAAATGAAGTATTAAAATTTCGATCAAATAATAATATTGTAATTGCTCCAGCTAGAACTGGAAGTGATATAATTAATAAAATGGCTGTAATAAAAACTGATCATGGAAATAAGGAAATTTGATCATAATTCAATGAAAAATTTTTTATTATTATAATTGTAACTATTAAATTTAATGATCCTATAATTGATGAGATACCAGATATGTGTAATGAAAAAATTGCAAAATCAATTGAAGGTGATGAATGATATAAATATGCAGATAGTGGAGGGTAAACTGTTCATCCCGTTCCTGGTCTTGGATAAAATAAATTTCTTAATAATAATATAAATAATGATGGAGGAAGTAGTCAAAACCTAATATTATTTATTCGAGGGAATGCCATATCTGGAGATCCTAGTATTAAAGGAATTAATCAATTTCCAAAACCTCCAATTAAAAATGGTATAACTATAAAAAAAATTATTAAAAATGCATGTCTTGTGACTACTGTATTATAAATTTGATCATTATTAATTCATGAACCGGGGGATCTTAATTCTATACGAATAATCAACCTTATTGATGATCCTAGTATTCCTGATCATAAAGCTAAAAAAATATATAAAATTCCAATATTTTTATGATTTGTTGATATAAATCATTTTATAATTAAGATTTAAAAAATAATTTTTATTTTTAATTTTGAAGATTAAAAGTTTAAATTTAACTTAAAATCTTATATAATAATGACTAAGTATTAAATCTAAAATATAGAGTTAAATTGTAAATTTAAAAATTGAAAATTAAAGTTTTTCTAATACTAAGTATTATTATAGTTTAAATATAAAATATTAAATTGCAAATTTAAAGATTAATTCACAATTATAATAATTTATTATATGAAATTAAATGTTAAAAATAAAGAAACATTTGCACTTATAAATGTTAAGGCGAATAAACTATAAACAAAGTATTTTTTATCATCCATAAAATTGTTCTTGTAAAAATTTATTTTTATAAATAAATTTTTTAAAATAATAAGATAATTTCAGATTATTATTATTCTTGAAAATAAAATAATAAATAGAATTCAGTTAAAAGTTTTTATTGAAACTATTATATTAATTAAGTTTCATTTGATTACAAAAGTTAATAAAATTGGTAATATAGAGTAATTAATTATTAAAATTATAAATGTATAAAATTGATATTCATTTACAAATGAATAATTAAAATTATGAATATTAGATTTATTTAAGAATCTAATTAATATGTAATAATTAATTACATAAATAATAATAAAAATAATAAATGCTGTTTTATTTAAATTTAATAATATAATAAAATATATAGAATTAAAAATTGTTGAACATGCAAGTAATTTTTTTAAAGAATAAAATTTATTAGTGTAAAATGCAATAAATAAATTTCTTAAAACTAAATAAGTTAATGATCATAAATTAATATAAGTTAATGAAACAAATATATAAATTGGAATAAATTTAATTAATGTTGATATTAAAAAAATTTGTTTTCAATTTATTATTTCATATGAATAAATTATTCAAAAATGAAATGGGAAAATTCCAATTTTTAAAAAAAATAATAATTGAATTAAAAAATTAAATTGATCAGATTTAGTAAAATCTAATGATCTTAAATATATAATAATAAATAGAAATAAAAAAATTCTTGAAATAACTGAAACAACGTAATAAATTAATCTTGGAATTTTATTTGGAGATTTAATGTTAATTAATCTAATACTAATAATTGTTCTAAATTCTATAATGATTCATTGAATGAAGACATTGTTAGAATTTATTATTAAGATAAATAATGCTAAAAGTAACGCAATGAATAAATTATGTTTAAAATTTATAAATAGAATAAGTAATAGTATAAAAATTATACATAAATATTTTATCAAAATATTTCTTTTCGTCAGACATATTACTTTTTAAAATTAGTTAATTAGATATAATATAAATTATATTAATTTTTAAATGCAATTTAAATGTTATTTATTAACTAATATCCAATTTATTAATTTAATTAATACTATAAAATTCAAAATTTTATGTGCTTTAACACTAAAATAAATTTTATAATAAATTTATTAAAAATATATTAAACTTTAATTGAGTAATTATTATTATTATTATTATGTTTATTATTGTTATTGTTATTATTTTAATTGAATATTGTTTATTTATTTCTAAATTTTTTTTATTTTTTTTTTAGGGTTTACAGGGATATTTAAATTGAATAATATAATTTATTGATTAGATGATAGACCCAAAATAAATTATAAAATTTTTATATAATTATATAAAAATTTTTAATTTATCGACAGGGTATGAACCTGTAAGCTTTATTTAGCTTATTATATAATTATATAAATGGATTTTTATATAATTTATTTTTAATTTATAAATTGAAATTAATTAATTTTATATTGAAAATATAATGTTTTTTTTAAACTATATAAATTGAAGAAATATAGATTTGTCCAAAATCTTTTTATAAAGTTAGAAGCTTTATTTTAAATATTTC